GGATTAAAAAGAAACTTTGGGATTGCTGAATCACAGACAAAAAAAATAAAAAATAAACATATAAAGCAACGGAGCCATCATAGTATTTTTGAACTCCTCCGAAAGGAAGGATGGCAATTTGATTATTTACCCATCTGAGTCTGATAGATTCTATTTTCTCTTTCTTCAATAGAAAGGAGGGGGGTAAATTTTCTTGTAGAGCCGTATGCACAAAAGATGCCTGTACGGTTGTTCAATTCTATCTTTTTTCTATTCTTTATCTTTCTTTTCTCTTTGCTTTATCATGCGAGATAGGGGAAGCTTTTATTTTGTTATATCATCAGGGTAATGATACATGAACCTTATAGTGCTTTTTATATGGCACAAGTAGGCGAATTTGTCATGGAAGCGGTAGAACTGATGAAACTGCGTGAAACCCTCACAAGGGTTTATGCAGAAAGAACGGGCAAACCCTTCTGGGTTGTACACGAAGATATGGAAAGAGATATTTTTATGTCAGCAACAGAAGCCCAAGCTTATGGAATTGTTGATTTTGTAGCGGTTCAAGGAAAATAACATGGATTTCGCGCAAATCTGTGATTTGAGATTTTATCTTCGAATTGAATATTCTATTAAATAGAAGTAATTCACCATCATTCGGTTAGGATCAATCTAAACCAACCCATCATATTATGTATACGATTCAACATGCCAACTATTAAACAACTTATTAGAAATACAAGACAGCCAATCAGAAATGTCACGAAATCCCCCGCTCTTCGGGGGTGCCCTCAGCGTCGAGGAACATGTACTAGGGTGTATGTGCGACTCGTTTAGATCATGAGCTGGCACAAAAGCAAGAAAACTACTTTTACAGTATCAATGATCAGTACCGGTGAATGGGATAGGATGGAAAAAGGAACTCCATCCATTATTAAAAAAAAAAACTCTACCATATCCCTCTATTGTGTATGAAGTTTATGGTTTCCGTTGGTGTAAATCCAATCACCTGAATTTAAGATGATAAGAAATTCTCCATTGGTAACAAATGGTTATCCATTAAGCGGAGGAAATCTTATTTAAACGGACTAAGAGGGTCAGCTACCCAGCAAACTTTCATAATTAAATACCGTTACTGTATAGGTAGATCTGATTGTGAAAGACCTATTACTGGATAATTCATGGGTAGAGCCAAAGCGTGTGAACTATACAAGTTCCCAATAACATCAATTAGTTGATTAAATAGTAAATTAAAGTATAAAGTAAAGGCTCCGGTGTATAGAGAAGACCTCACCGTTTAAGAAGTAACCATAGAAACGAAGGAACCCACTATTTCTTTTTTTATTTCTTTTATTTACTATATTTTTGATACCTAGGAAAATACAATTTCTTAGTTCTGTCTTATTTCGCAGTGAAATACCTAAAAAAAAAATCGTGGTCGGGAAGGTTAGAGTAGCCAAAGCCATTGGAATTTTGATTTTATACATTGGAAAAATTCGTTTTGTTATTAATAGACTAGGAAGGGGGAAAAGAATAACTGAAAGAAAGGCAATCAATTAGTTATTCGTCAAAGTTTCATTTATTCAATGACCAGAATTAAACGGGGATATATAGCTCGGAGACGTAGAACAAAAATTCGTTTATTTGCATCAAGCTTTCGAGGGGCTCATTCAAGGCTTACTAGAACTATTACTCAACAGAAAATAAGAGCTTTAGTTTCGGCTCATCGGGATAGGGATAGGAAAAAGAGAGATTTTCGTCGTTTGTGGATCACTAGGATAAACGCAGTAATTCGCGAAAGGGGAGTATCCTATAGTTATAGTAGATTAATACACGATCTGTACAAGAGACAGTTGCTTCTTAACCGTAAAATACTTGCACAAATAGCTATATCAAATAGGAATTGTCTTTATATGATTTCGAACGAAATCATAAAGGAAGTAGATTGGAAAGAATCCACCAGAATAATTTAAATGGAGTTACCCGGAGAATGAACTCCGGGAAGGTAGAGTAGAAATTAGTATGAGAAAATATACTAAAGTAGTCAAAATGAATGAACACGTTCAATTCAATAAAAACAGATTTCTTTTTTTCCGATTCATTTTTTCTTACGACACGATACTCAAATCTAGATTCACTCAAATCTAGATTCACTCAAATCTAGATTCTTGTAATTATGATTCAAGTGAAGAAAAAGTAAGCCTATTTATTTCGGGCTTTAAAACCAGTAGTTCTAGCGGTCGACTCGGTTCTTTCAAATTGTTTCTCATTATTGAGAAAAGGTAACAAAGATAAAATACGAGCTTGTTTTATAGCAAGAGTAATTAATCGTTGTTGTTTCAAGGTCAATCTATTCACACGTCTTGATAATATTTTTCCTTGTTCACTAATAAATCGACTAATTAAACTCATGTTTCTATAATCAATTCGATCCCCCGATTGAATCGGGGGCAAACGCCTACGAAAAGATCGCTTGAATTTAAGAAAAGGTCGCTTGGATTTATCCATGGTTTGTTTGTTT